TAGAAAAGGAAATATGAGTTAATATATGCTCTAAAGTTGAAAATATCATAAAAATGAAAAAACGGGGGATCCCCCCGTATTAATTAAGAAATAGAAATTGGGAATTTAATTTAATTTTATTATAGGATCTATTTGATATCTTTTAGAAGATGGCATGCCGCCACTCGGACTCGAACCGAGATGCTCTAGCACTGCTTCCTAAGAGCAGCGTGTCTACCGATTTCACCATAGCGGCTTGCTCGAACTCATAATAACCTATTTATATTCAATCGTCGAGATTGAACAAGTCAATTCACTCAAATAAGTTTTTTTTAGTAAAGATATAAAAAAAAAAAAGAGTTCAAAAAAGTCAATTTAAAGGTTCAGTAGTTTCTTTAAGGTGTCTGGTTTTAGGGCTTTGACGTAGTTTAGCCGATTCTAAAATACGACTCTTGCAACGATAGAATTCTTCGATAGACTAAAAAACTTTTTTCTTTTATTGTCATTATTTCTGGTTTATCTGATTTAATAAATTCAATTTGAAACACAAACTAAATTTTATCAATGAATCTAAAATATGTCTATTTTGGATTACTCCAAATTGCCACTTGTACATATAATAATATCTCAACAATTAAGTTCTTTTATTGATTATTCATTGATTTTTCATTGGGCTGAAAATTGGATATATATTGAAAATACATTAAATATAGTATATAATAAATTAAGAAGTCAGAAAGTTATCCAAAAATCTTTAACACGGAATGGATTAGTTTGAACAATTAATTAATTTGAACTAAAAATATTCTATCTGCCCTTCCTGATAAATATAAAATTTTTTCATTATTTATTCTTTTAAAGGTCGATGGGGAAAAGAAGACTCCCCACCACCAAAATCTGAATGAAAATATACTAAAAAAATCAAATAAAAAATCTTATATATATTTATTTTTTTATTTTTAGAAAGAAGAATTCTTTTTATAAGATTAAGAGTCTATTTCATATTGATTAGAATAGGAACTGCCAATTGTTAATTTTATATTAACTTTAATATTAAATTAACAAATTACTGAGATATTAATTACTGATCCAATTTTTTTAGTCAAATCCATTCCAAATTATTCCAATATTTTAGGACTTATTTGTTTGTCGTACAAAAAAACTTTTTGAATTCCCGGTAGAAAGAGATTTCCCTAATGACAAAGCTTTTAATGCCGCCCAATATCCTTTCCTTTTCCAAATATTTTTACGAATACGCTTTTTTGATATCGAAGTACGTTTTTTTGGAACTGCCATTTAAAAAAGAAGAAGTTAGTCATTGTTATAGTTGGATGTGAAAGACATCTATTGTTCAAAACGAATTATTATTTCTTATCTTATATTCATTATCTATTTTTTTTTCTAAAAGATTCTCTTCATAGAAATCTAGATACGTCAAAGATCCGTGAAAATAAAAAATGACTCGAAATAACAAAATTTTGATTCCATACACTATTTGTAAAACCAAAAATTTTTGGTTTTGAACTCTTAGTTCTCGTTGTTTCTATCTCATCTGCTATGGGATAGAAATCAAAAGAAATAAAGCACCTAAAATACCTTTATTTTAGTCATTCTATATTTTATTTACATGTAATAAAATACCTTGTAAACTTTTGCCTAATAAATTGAGTCTTTTTTTAGTAAAACTTGAAAAAAAAAAATACACCTAAACTTTAAAACTCGAATGAGACTAGTAAAAAATCTGTTAAAGGGTATGTAGTTTGATAAAAAAGGATCTCAGTCATTTTTTATCCTTGCTCGATAAAAAGTTCATTTTAGAGCTATAATCTTATAAACTTTCCAAATATTCCTAATAAATTGTTTTGATTGAAATGGAAAACAATAAATCCCATAATGAATTAGTTAATGAGTTTAAATAAACTAACTAAAATCAAGAGGTTTTATTTCATTAGACCAACGACCTTAGTTAATCCTCTAATTCATATTAGCATCAAGTACTCTTTTTAGCCTAAAATTTTATACTTGCTGTATGAATATTAATAATATTTTTTATTTTCCTACTTTCCTATTATAAGTATTCGTTTTTATATGTCACTTGGTTATATCATTTGACCAATTGTAACTTCTTGTTTTGCATATTTGAACAATTTTGAAAAGACTCAGAATAAATACTAATATAAATATAAATTATTAAATAAGTTAGTGCATATCTTTATTTTTTATTTACTTTTTCGAAAGAGCTAAGATCCGGTGAATCGGAAACAATTAATTAAGAAAAAAACTTTTTTTATGGAACAGACATATCAATATGCGTGGATAATACCTTTTCTTCCACTTCCAGTTCCTATGTTAATAGGGTTGGGACTTCTTATTTTTCCGACGGCAACAAAAAGTCTTCGTCGTATGTGGGCTTTTCAGAGCGTTTTATTGTTAAGTATAGTCATGATTTTTTCCATAAATCTGTCTATTCAGCAAATAAATAGCAGTTCTGTCTATCAATATGTATGGTCTTGGATTATCA